AATCCCTTCTGTCGTGTATCCCCGATTAATGCAACCTCAGATGCTTCAATTGTAAATTAGAGCATTGAACGAAAGGTGACACACCTATGGGTTCCCTGTTGCAGGTCAACCCTCCTCCACTAGTACCAATAGGCGGCACAGGGGAAGAAGCACTACGTCTAGGAATCAACAATATGAAACCCTTGTTTTCAAATATATCTTTATTCCTTTTCCTTGTTTGGGATCGGGACTCCAAAAAATGGTTGGGACAACAAACATCCATCTCGTTCGTACTTTGGATACCCATGGAACCATTGAAGGCTGTTGAAGTGACTAATTCCTTAAACTAAAAAATAGAAAGAATAATTAAGGGGCGTTGAGGACAAAGAAATTGCTGGAGTTATCTTTTTATCTAGTACCAACGTGCTTGATGTTAAGAAAAGATCTTTTGCAGGAAGGTTGGCTAGAGATTTCTTGTAAAAACACTAGCCCCGCTTAGTTCATAATGAAAAAATTTCAATCTTTTTTCATTCTTAATTCTATAGTATAATTTTCATTATGCACGTAAGGGAGGAGCCGTATGAGATGAAAATTTCACGTACGGTTTTGGAACGGAGATTCTTTTAATCGAATGACGACCGTAACGGATGTCGGCTCAATCCGAAGGAAATTATGCGGAAGCTTTACAGAATTATTATGAAGCTATGCGACTGGAAATTGATCCCTATGATCGAAGTTATATACTCTATAACATAGGCCTTATTCACACAAGTAATGGAGAACATACGAAAGCTTTGGAATATTATTTTCGAGCCCTAGAACGAAACCCGTTCTTACCACAAGCTTTTAATAATATGGCCGTGATCTGTCATTACGTGCGACTATCTCCACTATAGAAAGAAAAATAAAGGGAAAATACGCTAGTAAATACTAGAAAAAACGAAAAATACGGGCTTTCTACATATGTATCGTACCAAATACGATTTTTATTAGCTGTAGCAAAGAAATAAACTTTATAGAAGCCAAAATATGAAGAACTAAAATGCCTAGATACTTTTTGATTCTATGGATAAAAGATTTAATTGATAGAGAAAGCGCCGTAAAGATCAATTAGCGAAATTTTTGGCCGATACAATAATAACTGCTTACTTTTACTTATCCAGAATATGAGATAAAAATGAGGAATCAATTTATGTAATAGAGTTGATCCCCTACGGTATTGAGCAGCGGTGTAGCATCAAATCCCAAAGATAGTAAGTCTTTCTTATTCTGAAAGCCTTTTTCAACAATTCTATATCTTCAAAGATTGTATCTAAAATATAGAAATGTAGAGATTATAAATACAATATTTATATATGATATATGAAACCGGGATAGTTACCTTTAAGAAAAAAGGTGGAATGCCTCTGCTTTATTCTTCTGAAGGTGGGAGAAAAGATAAAACGAATTAAATAAAAAATAAAAAAAGAAAGTTTGAAACTTTTGTAATTAATCTCTTTTGGTTAGCTCGAAAAACCTAAAAACGGGACAGCAAAAGAAAAAATTTACTGTCGATGAGCGAGCCGTATGAGATAGGAAACTCTCAAGTACGGTTCTAAGGGAAGGAAGTTACCCTCCTATTCCGCCCGTGGAGAACAGGCCATTCGGCAAGGAGATTCTGAAATTGCGGAGGCTTGGTTCGATCAAGCCGCTGAGTATTGGAAACAAGCTATAGCACTTACTCCTGGAAATTATATTGAAGCACAGAATTGGTTGAAGATCACAAGGCGTTTTGAATAAAAATACTTTATAAGAATACTTTAATTCTTTTTTATTTAGAATTTGTTCTAAATTTTCATTTTCTATTTATTAGAATTAGTTAAGTTATTAGAATTCGATTCAGTGTTTATTGTACCTATCAGTCAACTAAAACGGATCATTTTTGGGAAGAACCAATCAAATAATTTCATCATATCCTTTCTAATATCTTTTTAAAGATTGTTCTATTTCGTCTCTTATTTCCTAAGATAAACGATACACAGATAGAGTAGAGAATCTATATATTTGGTTTTCTGCTACTAAAATAAAATGAATAAAAGAAACTTTCGAATGAAATGAATAGATACCAGGTTGTTTCTTAGGAATGAATAATGGCTCTTTACGTGATTGTGAATCTAATTGGAAGAGAATAATCAATATATTTTATGTAAGACATAAAAGAGCTTCTTCTAGAAACTTATAATTGAGATATGAATACACTAGATTGCACAAAAATAAGGTTTTTGCGCCAATTAAAAGACCATAAAAGGTTTTGAGAGGGTTAAAAAAGGTCCGTTGAGCGCCTCCTGGCTATGTCATAATAGATCCGAACACTTGCCCCGGATCGACTTCCATATCATAATTGCTCTAGTAAATAACTAAAGTTAAAGTAGATAGATGGGAGATAGAAGAGAAAGAAACTCATTTTAAGCATCTTTCATAGGTTCTTACTTTACTCTTGGCAGGTTTCTTTGTATGTGTTGTCCGGAAAGAGGAGGACTCA